TGATTCATTCATTAGTAAAGCCGAAGCCAATAGGAGTACTATTGTGAAAAAGTTAAGACCGCGGGCTCGAGGACGTAGTTATCTGATAAAAAGACCGACATGTCATATAACAATTGTATTAAAAGATAAATCAAAATCATTTTTAGATCAATCTAAGATTTAGATTCATATAAAATAAAAAAATATGGATGAAAAAAAAAATGGAATAGAAAAATATGGGACAAAAAATAAATCCACTTGGTTTCAGACTTGGTACAACTCAAAGTCATCATTCCTTTTGGTTCGCACAACCAAAAAATTATTCCGTGGGCCTACAGGAAGATGCAAAAATACGGAATTGTATCAAGAACTATGTACAAAAAAATAGGAAAATATCCTCAGGTTTCGAAGGAATTGCACGTATAACAATTCAAAAAAAAATCGATTTGATCCAAGTCATAATCTATATTGGATTCCCAAATTTATTAATAGAGGGGCAAACACGAGGAATCGAAGAATTACAGATGAATGTACAAAAGGAGTTTCATTCTGTAAACCGGAGACTCAACATTGCTATCACAAGAGTTGAAAAACCTTATGGACAACCTAATATTCTTGCAGAATATATAGCTTTACAATTAAAAAATAGAGTTTCGTTTCGAAAAGCAATGAAAAAAGCTATTGAATTAACTGAACAAACGGATACAAAAGGAATTCAAGTGCAAATAGCAGGCCGTATCGACGGAAAAGAAATTGCACGTGTTGAATGGATCAGAGAGGGTAGAGTTCCCCTACAAACAATTCGCGCTAAAATTGATCATTGTTCCTATACAATTCGAACTATTTATGGAGTATTAGGTATAAAAATTTGGATATTTATAGACGAGGAATAATCAACCTTGTCTTCCCATTCTGTCCAGTGATAAAACAAAAAATGACAAACTCTTTCATTCTTTTTTCGTTAAAAATAAAAAAATGAACAATTCTAATTCTATAAGGTTAAATAAAAATTCGATTGATCATTTGGTATAATTGCTATGCTTAGTGTGTGACTCGTTAGTTTTTTCTTTATAGTTTCAAGTTGGGATAAAAAAAAAATAAACTGACCCCTGCTATAAACTTTGTAATTATATAAAATAAACTAATAACCAACTTATTGCTTCGTATTGTCGAGATCCCAAGAAACAGTCACTATATGAATGAGTGGATCTATCATATTGGTTGTAGCAACTGAAATTCTTTCAACAAAAAATAGATCTGATTATGGGTTGTAAAGCAAAAAAAAATAAAGGGATGTGGATAAATGGAAGGATGATAGAAAGAAAGAACAAAAATATCAATGATATATGATTCCAATATGTATGGTCTATGAATCACGTCATAAAAGGCAGTGTGATAAAGCATCAATACTGATAATCAATACTGATAAGATAATTTTAAATAGAATAAAATAATAAAGAGCCTTCAGGTTAATAAAAACTGAGGAAATTAACTTGGGAACGAATTTTGTTGGAAGCTCCATTGCAAAGTTCGGACCTAACCATTAATGGAGAAGCTATGGGAACGACAGAACCTGTGACTGCATAGGCTTCTATTGAAAACGAATCCTAATAATTCATTGGGTGGGATGGCGGAACGGACCAAGAAAAAATTGATTTATTCTGAGAGGTTATGAATTGAACCTTCGAATGAAACAGGAAAGAGTAAATATTCGCCCGCGAAACCTCTATTTATTGGATTACAATCTTTTGTCATAATTCGATAGAGGTAAAAAAAAATAAGGAAAGGATTCATTATGTTATAAAAAAAAAAGAGAAAGATTACATTATCTATAAAGATACATAAATGTACACACACGCCTAGCTGTATTGTATATCTTGTATCTACATCTTCCTTCTTATGTAAGAAATTAAATATCAATAAAAGACATTACTTGGTGTATTATCTATTAATGTGTATCTATTAATGTGTATCTATAATATTATTGAATTTGAATCCTTTCATTCGCGAGGAGCTGGATGAGAAGAAACTCTCATGTCCGGTTCTGCAGTAGAGATGGAATTAAGAAACAACCATCGACTATAACCCCAAAAGAACCAGATTTCGTAAACAGCATAGAGGAAGAATGAAAGGAATATCTTGTCGAGGCAATCATATTTGTTTCGGCAGATACGCTCTTCAGGCACTTGAACCTGCTTGGATTACAGCTAGACAAATAGAAGCAGGGCGAAGAGCAATGACACGATATGCGCGTCGTGGTGGAAAAATATGGGTACGTATATTTCCCGACAAACCTGTTACAGTAAGACCCGCGGAAACACGTATGGGTTCGGGGAAGGGATCCCCTGAATATTGGGTATCCGTTGTTAAACGGGGTCGAATACTTTATGAAATGGGTGGAGTATCAGAAACTGTAGCTAGAGCAGCTATTGAGATAGCTGCGCGCAAAATGCCTATACGAACTCAATTTCTTATTTCAGGATAGAGATGTAGAACTAAACAAAAAGGGGTATTGGGGATGAAAAAACAACCGCAGGTTTATTTATTTCTGGACGGACAATATTTCTTTTTTTTTTTTTCTTTCATACTTTTGCATTGAAATAACAGATTGAAATAAAAATGATATGATTCAACCTCAGACCCTTTTGAATGTAGCGGATAACAGCGGAGCTCGAAAATTGATGTGTATTCGAATCATAGGAGCTGGTAATCACCGATATGCTCATATTGGTGATGTTATTGTTGCTGTAATCAAAGAAGCAGTTCCCAATATGCCTCTAGAAAGATCAGAAGTAATTAGAGCTGTAATTGTACGTACATGTAAAGAACTCAAACGTGAAAACGGTATGATAATACGATATGACGACAATGCTGCAGTTGTCATTGATCAAGAAGGAAATCCAAAAGGAACTCGAGTTTTTGGTGCGATCGCTCGAGAATTGAGACAGTTAAATTTTACTAAAATAGTTTCATTAGCTCCCGAAGTATTATAAATAGTAGTAGATGAGACTATGATATAGTAGGGTATCTGAAATAGATCAAATTAGTAGATTGTGTCTCACGTATATACTTTATATAAAAAAAAAAGAAAAACAAAAAAGGAAACATGTTGATTATATCAAAATTAGGAGGAACCTATAATTCTAGTTCGTCATGGGTAGGGACACTATTGCCGATCTAATAACTTCTATAAGAAATGCTGACACGGATAAAAAAGGAAGGGTTCGAATAGCATCTACAAATATCACCGAAAACATTGTTAAAATACTTCTACGAGAAGGTTTTATTGAAAACGTTCGGAAACATCAGGAGAGTAACAAATATTTCTTGGTTTCAACTCTGCGACATAGAAAAACCAGAAAAGGAATATATAAAACTAGAACCATTTTAAAGCGTATCAGCCGGCCCGGCTTACGAATTTATTCCAACTATCAACGAATTCCTAAGATTTTAGGTGGAATGGGAATTGTAATTCTTTCTACTTCTCGAGGTATAATAACAGATCGAGAAGCTCGACTAGAAAGAATTGGAGGAGAAATTTTGTGTTATATATGGTAATCTTCCACCTCTGGTATCCGAATTTGATCCCTAACTTCCTATTTGTAAAATAGAGAGGAAAAGTGAGTTATATAACTCTTCCTCCATTAGTTGATACTTCAAGGAGGTTACCTGGAATGAAAGAACAAAAATTGATTCATGAGGGTTTAATTACTGAATCACTTCCCAACGGTATGTTCCGGGTCCGTTTAGATAATGAAGATCTAATTCTAGGATATGTTTCAGGGAGGATCCGCCGCAGTTTTATACGGATACTACCGGGAGATAGAGTAAAAATTGAAGTAAGTCGTTATGATTCAACCAGGGGACGTATAATTTATCGACTTCGCAACAAAGATTCGAACAATTAGGTTATTTTTTTAACCATGGGTATACAATTCGAAGTTCAAAAAAAATTCAAGAGACTTATTCTCTTCCAAGAAGTGGATTCAGAATTAAGGTAAGGAATAAAAAATATGAAAATAAGGGCTTCCGTTCGTAAAATTTGTGAAAAATGTCGACTGATTCGCAGGCGTGGACGAATTATAGTGATTTGTTCCAATCCGAAACATAAACAGAGACAAGGGTAATTCTTCTAAAAAAGAACTTTACTTTCCAAAATTTTAAAATAAAATATGTAAAAATAAGGTAAAGGATCCGTTTTAACATGAAATGGATATCTCCGTATCTTTTCTTTTTGTATATTTCTGACTCATAAATATGAGATGATAAAATATGACAAAAGCTATACCAAGAATTGGTTCACGTAGGAATGGGCGTATTGGTTCACGTAAGAATGGACGTAGAATACCAAAAGGCGTTATTCATGTTCAAGCGAGTTTCAACAATACCATTATAACTGTTACAGATGTACGAGGTCGGGTAGTTTCTTGGGCCTCCGCCGGTACTTCTGGATTCAAAGGCACAAGAAGAGGAACACCTTATGCTGCTCAAGCCACAGCGGTAAATGCTATTCGTACAGTGGTTGATCAGGGTATGCAACGAGCAGAAGTTATGATAAAGGGTCCTGGTCTCGGAAGAGATGCAGCATTACGAGCCATTCGTAGAAGTGGTATATTATTAAGCTTCGTACGTGATGTAACACCTATGCCACATAATGGATGTCGACCTCCTAAAAAAAGACGTGTGTAGAAATAAGAATTAAACCAATTTCAAGAGAAATAAATGATCAAATAATAATACTAGTATAGTATGGTTCGAGAGGAAGTAGCAGGATCCACTCGAACACTACAGTGGAAGTGTGTTGAATCAAGAGTAGACAGTAAGCGTCTTTATTATGGTCGTTTCATTCTGTCACCACTTATGAAAGGTCAAGCTGATACCATCGGTATTGCCATGCGAAGGGCCTTACTTGGAGAAATAGAAGGAACATGTATCACACGTGCAAAATCTAAGAAGGTGCCACATGAATATTCTACGATAGTAGGTATTGAGGAATCAGTACATGAAATCTTACAAAATTT